AAAACCAATGATTCATGATTCAGTAACCCTCTCCAAAAAAGAGTATTTACGCCCATTTATTTTTTGGCGGCATGGCCGAGTGGTAAGGCGGGGGACTGCAAATCCTTTCTCCCCAGTTCAAATCCGGGTGTCGCCTGATCAACACAACAAATGGCTCGGAATCCTGCTTCGCTGATCTGATATAACTGGCCTGATTCTTGCCCGGCGGACGAAAAGAACTGTCGATACTTTATTTTATTTATCTTCAGAATCAGCTTCAAAATACACAGGTTCTATGAAGGAAGGGCTGTAAATCTTTGCTCCGAGGATCCAGGGGGGCTTGACTTATAGGAAAGACTATAACTATCAATCTTTCCTAATTACCTTACCCTACCAGTACCCTACTAATGTCCACTGTAGTGTCTCCTGATTCAGTCGTGAATTAGATCTCGCTGGGATTCGCCGCGGGGGAATCCAATTAGGGGTTGTGGAGGGGGCTGCAGATACTTTGTATACAGACCATACTCGCGATAGGATTTCAGTGCTCAGCCAGTCATTCAATAGTGAATGGTTGACTGGCCCCTATAGAAGAAAGTAAAAAAAAAAGAATTTTGCTGCGGTAACCCCCGCAATGTAATAGGGTGTCTACCGACTGTTTCACAGAAACAGAGATAGTAAGGTTTAGCTTAGATCAAAAGGGAGAGACAGTTATCCATCTTGATGTATATATGTAGATATATTTTCCCTATGAAACGCAACAAAACAAACAATAGGTCTTACTATTACGACATGTTCCATTCCCTTAGTAACATCCCCTTGATACTTCCAATGGGTAACGTGTATCTGTTGCGCTTGTGCTTAATTCTTCCTCACCACAAATCATAGGAAATATAAACTTGTTACAAGTGGATCCATTGGATCGGTTTGTCAATAGCTTTAAGTCATAATCTAATTTTTTTGACTCTGCACCACCAATTCCCCTATTATTATTTTAGGGATCAATAATGGAACAATTCCTTCATATTCATCGAGATAGGGGGCATGATTCACATGGATATAGTAAGTCTCGCTTGGGCTGCTTTAATGGTAGTTTTTACGTTTTCCCTTTCACTCGTAGTATGGGGAAGAAGTGGACTCTAAGGGTACTACTAATTGATTGTAATTGAGTTGAGTAATCAGCTTGTATCAATTGTTTAATTTAATAATTAATAGATTAAAGATTAATTAGATCGTTTTATGTTTAAATAAACATATCTTCCATCTCAAAATTCCACAGAAATTTAGTAATTAATTACCTTTAACCTTTGGATCCGCTATTTCAATTATTCCCACGTTCGTATTTAGAAAATCAAAGCAACTCACCGGATAATGATAGAAAATTGATTTTTTCCAATCGAATTCATTCCTCCAAAATATTCCATTTCATTTTGATGAACCCGTTCTTACCATAACATTAACATCATTATGGATATTACAATGAGGAGCAACAATCCCTATTTTATTTGTTTCCCTCTTTACTGTTCAAAGGGGGAGTCATTCTGCTATTATGTAGATACAATATCTACTTTATACTGTAGGCGACCCAACCTAGTGGTTGTATAAAGAGAGGCTACGCATAAGAAAAGAAGAGCGCCCGGTGATCCACATATACTTACCTTAGACTCCTGGGATTTTATTTATTTATGCTTTATCGCCTCACCATCAGGGTTCAAGCATGAAAAAATCGACGGGGTCTACTACCCCTTTTCCAGATACGAATAACTTACCATAGAACTCCTTGGATCATCTAGTAAGAATCATCCAATTCACAATTATTTCTTTTTCTTCGGAATTGAATTCTAAAAAAATTACCTTGCCTTTCTTTTGTATATGCACATACTACTCCTCCACTCTTTCGCAATAGTAAAATTAATTAGTTCTACTACTTAATCAATACTAAAATCTATCCTGATTTCTGATTATAATTATGAAAGTTATTAACTTAAATACTTAAATGAAAGTTATTAACTTAATTAAAGAGAAACCTATGAATTAGAGCAATTACAATTAAGTTATTAACGTTGGATTATTTCGGATTCATCAAAATACGAATGGATGGGTGGAGCGAAGAGATAGAATGGGAGTGCTATTTGAATCCACATTCTACATATATATTAACATATATAATATAATATGTTATTTATATAATATGTGATTTATATATATATATATATATATAATTTATATATATATATATATATGTGATAATGAATTTATGGATTTGCATCCACATGTATGTAGATACATATTGTAGATTGATTGTAGATGGATCTCTATCAATTCCATATCTTCATACAATAGATAGTACGGTAGAAAGGTTCATATAGTTCTCCCCACCGTACTATCTCATCTATTGGATACATATACCGCGGATTCAATCCAGTCTGCTCATTTCATTTAAGACTTGGAATTGTAATCCCTTTCATTTATTGAATCATTGATAAAAGAACTAAACTAATAAAATAAGACTAACTCAAGTTTCAGTCAAATTAATCATTTTGACTGACTGTTTTTACGTAGATGATAAGTAAAAAAGCAGTAGGAACTAGAATGAACAGCGCAGTAGCAATAAATGCGAGTATATTTACTTCCATAATCTCATAATTAAATTTTATTTTGCTTCGCAAGAAATCGGGATCTAATCCCATAGAGATGATAAATCCTTCTCCATAATTTTGAAATTCAATGGGATTGGATTAATTGAATCCTGATGATACTGAATCGGATTATAATATCATGAATAACAATATCTGATCTATCAAATCAATTCATCGTCGAGAATTGAATAGTATAACATAGGAAGATCTTTTATCCATACCGAATCGAAAAATTCCATTCCTGACCCCCAACCAAGAATCCTTTTGAATTTCTCATATTTTTCTACTCTTTCGTTCCTTTCTATAACCCGCCGTCCTCATTCTTTATAGAATGATATCATATGAATGAGGTTCGACCGGTATTCCATTCGTCACAGATCCAAACAGTAGAAGTGAACTGGAAAACTAATTAAGTTCTAAGCTAAGTTTTTGTGAAGATCTAATCTTCTTGAAAGACAGAGAAAAATGAAAAAAAAGATTATTCGTTCTATTTTCTATTCTCCACCCCCAGAACAGAAGGACACGATCTTTGATTGATCTTTTGTATCCGTATCCTCCTTCCTTGATTGAGACGTATAAATTGAGAATCCAGTGTGCAATTTGGGCGAGATAAAGAGATTGTCCCCAATCCAATTAGTAATTGAGCTTCCCTTGCCCGATGAGAAATGTGAAATAAGGATCCTTCCACCGGGAATTAGATCCTGCTCTTTGTCTCCCCCTCTTCGCAGAAGGTGGAGAGATGAATCAATCGATTCATAGGATCCCAGGGCGGGACGGGACTGACGGGGCTCGAACCCGCAGCTTCCGCCTTGACAGGGCGGTGCTCTGACCAATTGAACTACAATCCCAGGAAAATGAGGTGTACAGCTTACATTATTATTTATTTTGATTTCATATTTCATATTTTATTTCATCGAACCATAACCGTATAGATGGATCATATATAAAAAAAATAGATCGTAATTGACGCTTGGAACGGATATATAGATATACATATCCACATAGATAGAAGAGAAGATGGATAGTAATAGCAAAGCAATCCGTGGTTATTGCCAAATTGACTGACAATCCATCTTTCAATGAAAAAGGGCTCTTCTCTTTTTCATCTTTTTCATTTTATTTCCCGGATTAGCTTAAAGGAATTCATAGATCCAGATTGTTAGAAACATCAGAACATGGAGGAACAAATAGAGTCAGGTTGACTCTTTCTTCCTCCATATCATCATGTATTTTTGGAGTACGGATTGGTTATATCATCCTCAAGGATCGGTGAATTCTTGGGCCGAGCTGGATTTGAACCAGCGTAGACATATCGCCAACGAATTTACAGTCCGTCCCCATTGACCGCTCGGGCATCGACCCAGGAAGAATCAATTCTCGGTTTATTGATAATCCATGGTCAACTTTTCTTTCGTAGTACCCTACTACCCCCAGGGGAAGTCGAATCCCCGCTGCCTCCTTGAAAGAGAGATGTCCTGAACCGCTAGACGATAGGGGCATGCCCGCCCGATCGCCATCATACTATACTCATAGTATGAGTAGTTTTTTGGAATTGTCAATGTCAATACAATGCTAGGATACGAACAACCTTTCGTGTTTTCGTGATTCCGTATACATATATACATATAATATTAATGTAATATTAATGTAATAGAATTTCTCTATTGTTCATTCAGGAACCATTCATTATATATTGTTATATAAGAAAGATATTGTTATATAAGAAAGATTATATAATCTAATCATAATCAAAATAATGGAGTATAGGATATAGGGGATGTCTTGCCCGACAGAAAAAGTAAAACCCCTTCTTCATTCTAATTTTCACTCATTGATTCGCGCATCGTTAAGTCGCTAAGATGAGGTATCTCTATCTCACGCTAAGCCAGAAAATTCAGCTATATAGACATAGACTATTACTATTATATATGTATTTAATTAAGATTAAGATCCCTCAATAAAAACAATTAGGATAGGGTCGGTCTTGGAACCATTCACCGCATACTTATCATTATCAATTCAATTAACCTAAACTAGGTTAATCTATTCATTGTTCCTGAATGAGCCCCCATCTGTATATATATAATATGTAATATATATATCCATCTGTATATATATAATATGTAATATATATATCCATCTGTATATATATAATATGTAATATATATATAAATATAATATGTACAATATATATATTATATATAATGTACAAGTATATATAATGTACAAGATATAATTGCATAGGTATATGCAGTAGACTCTTAGTGGGCTAATTCTTGAATTGAATTAAACGGGCCCTTTTAACTCAGCGGTAGAGTAACGCCATGGTAAGGCGTAAGTCATCGGTTCAAATCCGATAAAGGGCTTTTCCATGAAGCTGCAAAGGTCATTTTTCCGCATCCGATAGAGATGGGATAAAAAAGGGAACTGCCTGTCAAAGTTATAATGAGTTATAGGGTTGAACATTTGTTCATTCATTATGATAATAGGATGTCCCGCATTAGGAAGACTACTATGTTACTAAAGGATATACTCCTCCTCATCTTTCATTATTATTATTCATATTTTTTTTTGTCTTGGGACATAGATATTCTAGATACCCAAGTAGCAATTACCAAAGTATTCATACTTCTCTCTTGTTCCAATCAGGATCAAATCCAGCGGAAAAATTATAAATGGATAAAAAAAGTAAGTGGACCTGACCCATTGAATCATGACTATATCAGCTATTCTGATACTAAGACTGATAGTAAGATTCGATATAAATGAAATTGTGGAAGCAGATCTGTAATTTCCTTGGACCACACAACATATTGCGGGTCGGTTGAATCTTCTTGCTCCTGGGTGCTCCAGGGGAATATCCATAGGAATAAATCGCTATTTATTTTCTCCACCGAAAAACGTTCATTCTGAGTTACAAGAGCAATCTATTTTTCAATATCTTTGACTGATTCCAGAAAAAAAAAAAAAGACTAGGTTATGTCTATATAGGATTTATATACGGATATAGATATCTGATCATGAATTCATGTACCAAATATTTCCCTATCGATGCATCCGATATTTTGGTTCCGCCAATGGCGAATAAATCCGAATCATGAAAAGGAACGTTCATTTCTAGTTTCCTATAGCGGACAAAAAAGAAAGAGTTATCCTTTTTTCTACCGGTTAATTAAGTTAAAGAGGAAAGAGGAAAATATTAAAAGTTTCTTTTTTTGGTTCGACTCATGAAAACATATACTCTGGGTGAAAATAAATACTCTGGAATTTTAGATTCATCCGAGGGAGAAAAAAAACAATAAAAAAACAATCAAAAAATGAAACAGTAACAAAACCATATGATACTATTACTATTAACTTAACTATAACTACTTTATTCAATTATAACTATACTATTTATAAATAGTAGTATAGATCATATTATTATTATAGTAATATAGTATACACAGAAAAGAAATAGAAATTAGGAGAATCTATTAATTGCACAGATATACACAGAAATTGCGAGAATCCATAACATAAATGGTTGATCTTTTCTCAATATCACCACTAAGATCCAACAATTAAATCAGTTGATGGAAGGGAGGGGGGAGATAGATCTGGGAAGCAAGTGGTAGCGAAAGAAGGGATCGGTTGCCCCTTGTCAGTTATTTCATAAATTTTATCTGATTGATAAGGCATAAGACAATTCGGGTATCGGATGGTTATTAGGAATAGGAAAGAATAGTTGAGGCGAGCTAGCATGCCTAGGTCGGTTTGGTACAGTAGAAAGGAAGGACCCGTATTGTATCTTCGAAACCCAATATTTTGGAAAGGGTAGTGTATGGGGAATCATCTATAGACGATTGAACCATCATATACCCAGATAATGATATGAGGTGTTCGAAAATGGTTGAAGTAGTTAAATAGGAGGATCACTATGACTATAGCCCTTGGTAGATTTACCAAAGAAGAAAATGATTTATTTGATATTATGGATGACTGGCTACGGAGGGACCGTTTCGTTTTTGTAGGTTGGTCCGGTCTATTGCTCTTTCCTTGTGCCTATTTCGCTTTAGGAGGGTGGTTCACAGGTACAACCTTTGTAACTTCATGGTATACCCATGGATTGGCTAGTTCCTATTTGGAAGGCTGCAATTTCCTAACCGCTGCAGTTTCTACCCCTGCTAATAGTTTAGCACATTCTTTATTGCTACTATGGGGCCCGGAAGCACAAGGAGATTTTACTCGTTGGTGCCAATTAGGCGGTCTGTGGACTTTTGTCGCTCTCCACGGCGCTTTCGGACTAATAGGCTTCATGTTACGTCAATTCGAACTTGCTCGATCTGTTCAATTGAGACCTTATAATGCAATCGCATTCTCTGCTCCAATTGCTGTTTTTGTTTCCGTATTCCTGATTTATCCACTAGGTCAGTCTGGCTGGTTCTTTGCGCCTAGTTTTGGTGTAGCAGCTATATTTCGGTTCATCCTTTTCTTCCAAGGGTTTCATAATTGGACGTTGAACCCATTTCATATGATGGGAGTTGCTGGAGTATTGGGTGCTGCTCTGCTATGCGCTATTCACGGTGCTACCGTAGAAAATACTTTATTCGAAGATGGTGACGGTGCAAATACATTCCGTGCCTTTAACCCAACTCAAGCTGAAGAGACCTATTCGATGGTCACTGCTAACCGCTTTTGGTCACAAATCTTTGGGGTTGCTTTTTCCAATAAACGTTGGTTACATTTCTTTATGTTATTTGTACCAGTCACCGGTTTATGGATGAGTGCTCTTGGGGTAGTCGGTCTGGCTTTGAACCTACGTGCCTATGACTTCGTTTCCCAGGAAATCCGTGCAGCAGAAGATCCTGAATTTGAGACTTTCTACACCAAAAATATTCTTTTA